TCTCATTCGATAGATTAAATAAAGAAAACCGCTCCACTATTTAATATAATGAGTTCAAATTTAAATAAATTCAATTTTCATTTTAATTAAAGTAGAAGGGGGCGTATTCTAGGTTCTAAGGTCACTTAAAAAAAAAAAGAATCAAACAAGTTTTTTTTTTCAAATTTTTACATATTTATTCAAAAAAAGTTCTATGTTTTGACTGAAGTTAGATAATAGAGTTATTTTATGTATTCTTTTTTTTTATTTTTTTCTTATTAATTTCTTAAAGAGTTTTTCAATGAATCAGTTACGTTAATTCTGAATCCTGAGATGGTGCAGATGCCAAAGACGATGAATTTCGTTCTTTTTATCTTTCTCTATTTTTGTTCATACCACCTATAATTATTGATAATTCACAAATTTTCAATTGAATTTTTTGATTCGTGGAACTAGTATTTTTATCTATCTCTTTTAAAAAATTTTCAATTGAAACTTAGGGAAGTACTTTAGAAATATATGTATAAAAAAACATATTTTATTGAGTCCCTTCATGCCTACTATAACTAGTTATTTCGGGTTTCTACTAGCAGCTTTAACTATAACCTCAGTTCTATTTATTGGTCTAAGCAAAATACGACTTATTTGAAATTAATTGAATGAAGATTTTTTTATAAAAAAGAATTTCTACGGGATTTCATATGTTCGATAGTTCCTTACCGTGTTAATTACCCAATTTTGGTCATTGAGATTCATCGGCAATACAGATTAAGAGCTAGGAATAGATAGTACCTCTCTTTTCTCCCTTTCAAAAATGAAAACAAAAGAAAATAGAAATGATTGAAGTTTCTTTATTTGGAATCGTCTTAGGTCTAATTCCTATTACTTTGGCTGGATTATTCGTAACTGCTTATTTACAATACAGACGTGGTGATCAGTTGGACTTTTGATTAGTTAACATCGTTTTTTGTTGACTGACCTCCTTCTTGCTTTCATATGCGGGAGGTCTAATTCAGATTGCTGCTCAATTATTTGCGAACAGTGGAATTTTGACACAATCTAATAAACAAGAGTGACATCACGCTCTGTAGGATTTGAACCTACGACATTGGGTTTTGGAGACCCACGTTCTACCGAACTGAACTAAGAGCGCTTTTCTTGTTTTTTCTAAAAAACGAAAAGGCTAGAAAGAAGACATTCTTTAACCCGAATCGATTTTGTACGTATATACTATATCATAGTATATCAGAAATTTCAGAATTATTTGTATGTCCAATTTTATTAAAAAAAAGATAGATCTAAAATAGATCCCTCGTTACTGCTCAGAAGAGCAGTAATTAGGTAGGGATGACAGGATTTGAACCCGTGACATTTTGTACCCAAAACAAACGCGCTACCAAGCTGCGCTACATCCCTTTCAATTGGTTTACAGTGTCATTGTAGAGAATTCCTATCTTGTTTTCCACATCCTTCTTTTTTTTGTCTCATATCAGATAACAAACATATATATAATTAAAAAAAATTACTTTTTTTTTTTTTACGAGAATTCTCTCAATTTCCATTTTACATAAATTAGGCGTTTCCATTTGAAAATGGAATCTATAAGATCGTTCTAGTAGATAATATTTAAATTCTAATTTTGAAAATGGGGGGGGGGGTTACGTATACAAATACAAGACCTTCTTAACTACATATACATCTGTAGTTATATATATTACTATATATAATGTAATACAATAAAGAAGAAAGAAGGAGGATTTCAAATGCGAGATCTAAAAACATATCTTTCCGTAGCACCGGTACTAAGTACTCTATGGTTCGGTTCGTTAGCAGGTTTATTAATAGAGATTAATCGTTTATTTCCAGATGCATTAACATTTCCCTTTTTTTCATTCTAGTTATTAACATCAGAAAGGGTGCAAAAATTTAGAGATACGATCAACGATCGGGGACTAATCCCCCCCCTTTTTTTCGAATTCATTCTAAAAAAAAAATCCGAAAAAAAGGGGGGGGACGAAAGGTCATAAAAACGAGGGTTCAGGATCCAATTAAATTAGTAATAGAACGGAAAAAGTGTTGCTAGGGAAAGAGTATCCTATGAGATACTTAAAAAAAATACTGTACAAAGATTTGAAATATAGTTTTCAAAAAATCATTGTATTGCTTATTATTTTATTTTTATTTAATTACTAATTAATATTCATTGCAACGAAATATTTCAGAAATTTTTTTTAGTTAACAGCTTCTATTTTTTTGGTTCTTGTTCTTTCTGGATCCTAAAATGAAAATAGAAGATTGGGGTGAATCATAAATCCAAAGGAGGTTTCATGGCCAAGGGTAAAGATGTTCGAGTAACAATTATTTTGGAATGTACCAGTTGTGTTCGAAATGATATTAAGAAAGAATCAGCGGGAATTTCCAGATATATTACTCAAAAGAATCGGCATAACACCCCTAGTCGATTGGAATTGAGAAAATTCTGTCCCTATTGTTATAAACATACAATTCACGGGGAAATCAAGAAATAGATCAAATTGAGTGCTTGTATGTCAACTTTTATTTTAAGAACAGGAATAATGATAGTATCTATATATTATTACATATATATAAATATAAACAAATAAATCAATAGAAAGAAATCAAATCCTATATTCTTAATAGAAATAGAAACTCTATCCTATATAGAAATAATAGAAATAGAAATCGTTTTTATTTTGATCCGATCAAAATAGGATTTTAGAGATAAGGAATCAAAAAATTATGAATAAATCTAAGCGACCTTTTACTAAATCCAAGCGATCTTTTCGTAGGCGTTTGCCCCCGATCCAATCGGGGGATCGAATTGATTATAGAAACATGAGTTTAATTAGTCGATTTATTAGTGAACAAGGAAAAATATTATCTAGACGGGTGAATAGAGTGACTTTAAAACAACAACGATTAATTACTATTGCTATAAAACAAGCTCGTATTTTATCTTTGTTACCTTTTCTTAATAATCAGAAACAATTTGAAAGAAGTGAGTCGATCCCTAGAACTACTAGCCTTAGAACCAGAAAAAAATAGACTTATTCTTCAATTGAATCACAATTCCAATCTGAAGGAATTAAAAAAGAGGTTAATATTTTGTTCGACAAATCCAATCAAGAATCAAAATTTGATTGTTACGTCTGTGTCTGTCATAAAAAAAAAAAAAGAAAAGAATCGTCGAAAAGAAAAAGAATAACTCTTTTTTTAGCGACTATATACTCTCGGTTTGTTTTGACGACTTTTTTTTATAATACTAATTTCTACTCTACCTTCCCCGAGCTCATTCTCCTTAGAACTCTATTTCAAATATTTTAGTGGATTTCGTCCAATCCCCTTATTTTTTGATCTCATTCGAAATCGTATAAAGACAACTCCTATTTAATAGAGCTATTTGTGCAAGTATTTTCCGATTAAGAAGTAATTGCTTCTTGTACAGATTGTGTATGAATTGGTTATAACTATAGAATACCTCCATTTCGTGAATTACGGCATTTATTCGAGTGATCCATAAACGACGAAAATCTCTTTTTCTTTTACCCCTATCCCGATGAGCCGAAACTAAAGCTCTTATTCTCTGTTGAGTCATAGTTCGTGTAAGTCGTGAATGAGCCCCTCGAAAGCTTGATGCAAATAAACGAAGTTTTGTTCTACGCCTCCGAGCTATATATCCGCGTTTAATTCTAGTCATTGAATAAATCAAACTTTGATGAATAACTAATTCTTTTTTTTTAGTTATTCTTTTCCCCTTTACTAGTCATTAATAACCAAACGAATTATTCCAATGTATAAAAAAAATTCCAATGGCTTTTGCTACTCTAACCTTCCCCACCACTATTTTTTGCTAGGTATTTTCCTTTGCTTTGAGCTTTGAAAGGAGAAATTGCCTTGATACTTGATATAAAAAAATAGAATAACTACAAAAAGTAGTAAATAGAAATGGATAAATAGTGGGTTCCATCGTTTCTATGGTTACTTCTAAAACGGTGAGGTCCTCTCTATACACCGGAGCTCCTTCTTTTAATTAATCAATACTATTGGTAACTTGTACAATTCACATTCTTTGGCTCTACCCCATTAATATTCCAGTAATAGGTCTTTCACAATGAGATCCACTTTATACAGTAACGGTATTTCATTTTTTAAATTGATTTGGTCGTTTACCCTGTTAGTCCGTCCTTTTTTTTCAAGAGTAGAATCTTTTTAATAAAAAATGGAATTTCCCCCGCTTAATGGATAATCATTTGTTATCATTGGGGGTTTTCTCAAAAATAGAGTTGATTGGATTTGCACCAATGTAAACCATAAGTTTCAGACAAAATAGAAGATATGAACGATCCATCTTTTTTAAATAATTAATCGAGTTCCTCCATTCTATTTTATTCACAGGTACTGATCCTTGATATTTCAAAAAGAATTTCCTTTTTATGTTTCAGTCTATGATCTAAACGAGTCGCACATACACCCGAGTACATGTTCCTCGTCGCTGAGGGCATCCCCGAAGCGCTGGGGATTTCGTGACATTTCGGATTGGCTGTCTTGTATTTCTAATAAGTTGTTTAATGGTTGGCATACGGAATCATATAAATAATGGGCTGGTTTAGATTGGTTCTAACCGACTAATTCTGAATTACTTCTCTTCAACATTCTCTTCAATATCTTTTTTTGAATATTGAAGAGAATATGAAACTAAACCTTTAATCTAAAAAGATATAAAATTAGCAATTGTAGATTTGCATGAAATCGCTCCCATTTTTTATTGAACCGCTACAAGATCAACAATTCCATGAGTTTGGGCTTCTGTTGCTGACATAAAAACATCCCTTTCCATGTCTTCGGATACAACCCATATAGGTTTGCCCGTTCTTTGTACATAAACCCTTGTGATGGTTTCGCGAAGTTTTAGTAGTTCTTCCGCTTCCAAGATAAATTCTCCCGTTTGTGCCTCATAAAACGAACTAGCGGGTTGATGGATCATTACCCTGATGATATAATAGAAAAGGTTCCTCCATTTCGCAGAATGAGGCGCGATAACCAAAAAAACAGAGAAAATTGAATAACCGTACAGGCTTTTTTTGTGCATTGCATACGGCTCCACAATGGAATTTACGTTTTTGACCTTTCCTTTCGGCGAAAGAAAACAAAATATAGGTTGTATTATACGCAGATCCATAAATGATCCAATTACCATCCTTCTTTTTTGTAGGAGTTAAAAAAATACTATGATGGTTCCGTTGCTTTATATATCATTTTTTTGATCCGTCTATGATTCAGCAATCCCAAAGTGTCTTTTTTTTTTTTAATATAAATTTTAAAAATAAGCTTCCGGTGTGAAAACAAAGTTTGTGACGCTGAGATGTGCCCGAATAGGTAAGATATCATTTGAAATACCCCTTCCTTATCTCATACTACTCTTTCAATATATAATCTAAATTTTTTTAATCTAAAAAATTTCATATCGAATTCGAAGTGCCATGCTATTATTACTTAACTAATTCATATTTCCGATGGCGAAGGCATAGTATTTTTTTTCTCAAAAATAAAAAACTCATTGGCGCCAAGCGTGAGGGAATGCTATACGTTTGGTAATTGCTCCTCCGACTAGGATAAAGGATGCTATTGAAGCGGCCAATCCCATGCATATTGTCTGTACATCGGGTCGCACAAATTGCATAGTATCATAAATAGCCATTCCAGATATTACCCATCCACCAGGAGAGTTTATAAACAAATAAAGATCTTTGGTATCCTTTTCTATACTGAGATATATCATAAGACTAATAAGTTGATTCGAGATTTCGGTATCAACCTCTTGGCCTAAAAAAAATAATCTTTCTCGATAAAGTCGGTTAATTAGGATAAAATTTTATTCCTTAGGAGCCGTACAGGCACCTTTTGATGCATACGGTTCAACAAAAATTGTGAAAAAATCAATGTGTCGATTCCAATCCCCTTTTTTTTTCATAAAAGGCTTTTCTTTCTAACTTATAAGGGAAGGGCTCGCTCCCTTGCTCCCTTTTTAAAAGTAAAAGAAAAAATAAGTTTTGGCCCCTTCTATTAGATATTATAATCCTATAATAAAACGATTGATTAGGCCTGTCAGACTAACTTGATTCATTGATATTTTTTTTTCATCGAGATTCAGTTGAAATGGCGATGGTTTTTTCTTGTTCCTGAACGGGCTTCTTCTTTTTTTTATTCCATTTTTAGGTTTATGCTCTACCCCGAGTAAAAGGAAAAATTTGCCCGATTTTGATTTGCACATATAGGACAAATGAACCAAATACCGCGTCTTTTTTTTACTACTCCTTCTTTTTTTTTCAATTCATTTCTTTCACATGTCTTCTGTCAAATAGTGAACAAATTTTTAATTATATTATTTGATCAACAGTTTTAGATCACCCTGTTTCAATTTTTTGTATTTTTTAATAGAATTTTTTATCATAATTTTGCATATCATATAAGTAGTAATTATAAAAATATTATATATTAATTATCAATTGGGTTTTTGCTAAACGGAGCCTGGATACTTAATTTTATTAGTCCGATCACGTAAACCATAAAAAATTTTTGATAATCTAATATCAATCTAAATACTCCCTGCATTTAATTCCACTTTATTTTTTGCGCTTCGCGTTACAAATTTTTGATAATTCAATCAATCAATGTTTTTGGGCGAAACAGAGGATATCTCGATCGAGGGAGAAAATGGGGAAATCCCATATAGCCCAATATATCTGACAAGTCGCACTATATGTCAACCCAAGATGTATCTCCTTCTCCAGGACTTCGAAAAGGTACTTTTGGAACGCCAATAGGCATGAAATAAAAAAAAAGAGAATGAAGTTCTCTATTTCACTTTGATGTGGAAACGTAAGACTGGGGTTTCTTTTTTTTTTAATATTATTCTTTTTTCCTACTTTATTAAATTAATCATATTTAAATTAATCATATTTAATACATAAGTTGAATAAGCTAAAATAAAATATAAAATAAAAGTAAAGTAAGAGAGAATGAATAAAAATAAAGGACATTTTTTACGAACGGGCTTCTGAATCATGAACAACAATAGCTATCTTGGTTCATATAAAATAGGATTAACCCCCATTGCGTATTGGTACTTATCGGATATAGAATAGATCCGCTTCCCTTTTTTCCTATGAATCGAATTGTTCCATTATTACTAACAGAATAGAACAAATATTAATCCTTTCTCCGAAATAATTACCTAAAAAAGGGGGGGTCTGTAACATAGTTTTTTCCAATGCAATAAAGTTACATAGTGTCTATTTTTCGTTGATAAAGGGGTATTTCCATGGGTTTGCCTTGGTATCGTGTTCATACTGTTGTATTGAATGATCCCGGTCGGTTGCTTTCGGTTCATATAATGCATACTGCTCTGGTTGCCGGTTGGGCCGGTTCGATGGCTCTATATGAATTAGCAGTTTTTGATCCCTCCGACCCTGTTCTTGATCCAATGTGGAGACAAGGTATGTTCGTTATACCTTTCATGACTCGTTTAGGAATAACCAATTCATGGGGTGGTTGGAATATTACAGGAGGGACTATAACGAATCCGGGTCTTTGGAGTTATGAAGGGGTAGCCGGAGCACATATCGTGTTTTCTGGCTTGTGCTTCTTGGCAGCTATTTGGCATTGGGTATATTGGGATCTAGAAATTTTTTGTGATGAACGTACAGGAAAACCCTCTTTGGATTTGCCCAAGATTTTTGGAATTCATTTATTTCTTTCAGGAGTGGCTTGCTTTGGTTTTGGCGCATTTCATGTAACAGGATTATATGGTCCTGGAATATGGGTATCCGACCCTTATGGACTAACCGGAAAGGTCCAACCCGTAAATCCGGCGTGGGGCGTGGAGGGTTTTGACCCTTTTGTTCCGGGAGGAATAGCCTCTCATCATATTGCAGCAGGGACGTTGGGTATATTAGCGGGCTTATTCCATCTTAGTGTTCGTCCGCCTCAACGTCTATACAAAGGATTACGTATGGGAAATATTGAAACCGTCCTTTCCAGTAGTATTGCTGCTGTCTTTTTTGCAGCTTTTGTTGTTGCTGGAACTATGTGGTATGGTTCTGCAACTACTCCCATCGAATTATTTGGTCCTACTCGTTATCAATGGGACCAGGGATACTTTCAACAAGAAATATATCGAAGAGTTAGTGCTGGACTAGCTGAAAATCAAAGTGTATCAGAAGCTTGGTCTAAAATTCCTGAAAAATTAGCTTTTTATGATTATATTGGTAATAATCCAGCAAAAGGGGGGTTATTCCGAGCGGGTTCAATGGACAATGGGGATGGAATAGCTGTTGGATGGTTAGGACACCCCGTCTTTCGAAATAAAGAAGGGCGTGAACTTTTTGTACGCCGTATGCCTACTTTTTTTGAAACATTTCCGGTTGTTTTGGTAGACGGAGACGGAATTGTTAGAGCCGACGTGCCGTTTAGAAGGGCAGAATCTAAATATAGTGTCGAACAAGTAGGTGTAACTGTTGAGTTTTATGGTGGTGAACTCAATGGAGTGAGTTATAGTGATCCCGCAACTGTGAAAAAATATGCTAGACGGGCTCAATTGGGTGAGATTTTTGAATTAGATCGTGCTACTTTGAAATCCGATGGTGTTTTTCGTAGCAGTCCAAGAGGTTGGTTTACTTTTGGGCATGCTTCGTTTGCTCTACTTTTCTTCTTTGGACACATTTGGCATGGTGCTAGAACCCTCTTCAGAGATGTTTTTGCTGGTATTGATCCAGATTTGGATGCTCAAGTGGAATTTGGGGCATTCCAAAAACTTGGAGATCCAACTACAAAAAGACAAGCAGTCTGATGCAACATTGCTTTTTTTCTTCTAGTTTTTGTTTGCGATTTTGTAGGGTACTGTAGGAATCTTGATTTAAATCGCTGCCGTTTCTTTTACTCTTTTTCGTTCTTTATCCGGAGGGATACTCCTAAGTAAACATAAACAAAACAGGTATGAAAGCTATAATTGTAAACCACGATCAAATTTATGGAAGCATTGGTTTATACATTTCTCTTAGTATCGACTTTAGGGATAATTTTTTTCGCTATTTTTTTTCGGGAACCGCCTAAAATTTCAACTAAAAAATGAAATAATTTTTCATTATCTTCATTGATGTAATCAGCCTCCAAATATTTGGAGGCTGATTACGTCAACTAGTCCCCGTGTTCCTCGAATGGATCTCTTAGTTGTTGAGAGGGTTGCCCAAAGGCAGTATATAGAGCATACCCAGTAAAACTTACAAGTAACCCAGATATAAAGATGGCGACTAGGGTTGCTGTTTCCATTATTATAGAATTGAAAGACCACAATGGATCTATGCTAAGATCCTTTATTTACAACGGAATGGTATACAAAGTCAACAGATCGTAATGAATACAAAATAAGATTTATGGCTACACAAACTGTTGAGGATAGTTCTAGATCTGGTCCAAGAAGCACTACTGTAGGGAAGTTATTGAAACCGTTGAATTCCGAATATGGTAAAGTAGCTCCTGGATGGGGAACGACCCCTTTGATGGGTGTTGCAATGGCGCTATTTGCGGTATTCCTATCTATTATTTTGGAGATTTATAATTCTTCTGTTCTACTGGATGGAATTTCAGTGAATTAGACTCAGAAGAATCTTGAAGTCCTAGCTTTTCGTTCGATACAAAAGAGTAAAGTATGTATGTAGGTCTAAAAATTTTAGCCTATTCTCCCTTGGTAGTTCGACCGCGATATTTTTTTCTGCATTGTATATTTCCGGAATATGAGTGTGTGACTTGTTAGAATGGGCCCTATGGATAGTACAGAGAATGGGGTCTGTCATCTTTATCAAGATGGTTTTACTTCGTCGGATATTCATTCGAGTATCTGGAGCACGAAATAGATCAAATAGATCACAAAGTATTCGAACTATGATTCATACTTAATACTCAGACCTCGTAGCCGGACTTCTTTCCATTCTATCTTATAAAC